AATTTATATTAAGAAAATATTTCTATGTCTATATTGAGGATTTGAAATTGAAAATATTTAGATTCAAATTACTCTTTCAAGAGATTAGGCCAATAACTATATCTACATATCCAGAAAAATAGAATTTTTTTTACAACTATTATAAAAAGTAGAGTTACCTCTTTTTTCCTGACCGGGTCAATAAAGTTATGAAAGATTTTGATTTATTTATCTCTTTTTTTATATATAATGGATTTACCTGGACTAATACATGATTTTCTTTTAGTCTTTCTGGGATTGGGTCTTATATTAGGGGCTCTGGGAGTAGTATTACTTCCTAATCCCATTTATTCTGCCTTTTCGTTAGGATTTGTTTTTGTTTGTATATCTTTATTCTATATTCTATCGAACTCCCATTTTGTAGCTGCTGCGCAGCTCCTTATTTACGTAGGAGCCATCAATGTTTTAATCATTTTTGCTGTGATGTTTATAAATGGTTCAGAATATTCCAAAGATTTCCATCTTTGGACCGTGGGAGATGGAGTAACTTCCGTGGTCTGTACAAGTATTTTTGTTTCACTAATTACTACTATTCCAGATACGTCATGGTACGGTATTATTTGGACTACAAAAGCAAACCAGATTATAGAGCAAGATCTTATAAGTAATAGTCAACAAATTGGAATTCATTTATCAACAGATTTTTTTATTCCGTTTGAATTTATTTCAATAATTCTTTTAGTTGCGTTAATCGGCGCAATTGCTGTAGCTCGTCAATAATAACTCTTTAGAACTGGAAAAATATGAGCTACCACATGCATTTCCTTTTTCTATTTGACTTTGTATATAAAATAGATAGAATTTTTTTATTAGTTCGACCTATTCCCAATATATTCCTTTATTCCATTACGTTATTTTATATTCTAGTCAACTAGTAAATCCAATTGGTTAAATTGTTGTTCATATTGAAATGAATCGAGATTGATAAGGAGTTAGTTAATGATGCTCGAACATGTACTTGTTTTGAGTGCCTTTTTATTTTCTGTCGGTCTATATGGATTGATTACAAGTCGAAATATGGTTAGGGCTCTTATGTGTCTTGAACTTATATTAAATGCGGTTAATCTCAATTTTGTAACATTTTCTGATTTTTTTGATAGTCGTCAATTAAAAGGAGCCATTTTCTCCATTTTTGTTATAGCTATTGCAGCTGCTGAAGCCGCTATTGGACTCGCTATTGTTTCATCAATTTATCGTAACAGAAAATCAACTCGTATAAATCAATCGAACTTGTTGAATAAGTAATTTAAGTAATATTATCATATAACTTAGAATTTTCATAAATAAATTCAAATTAGCATGTTGGCTACTTAAGGTAGGCTCCTGTTATCACAAAGATAAGAGATCAAAGTAGTTTGGCACTGTCAATCCATTCCATAAGTAGATTAATAAAAAAACTCGGGAAACTCATCGATTCATCTAGTCCTAGTATTTAAATATATAATTCATTTATCAATTTACTAGATTGAAACTTTATCACGTTCAAAAATGGATAGATCCAATGTCGCATTCAGTAAAGATTTATGATACATGTATCGGGTGTACTCAATGTGTCCGAGCTTGTCCCACGGATGTATTAGAAATGATACCTTGGGACGGATGTAAAGCTAAACAAATAGCTTCTGCTCCAAGAACAGAGGATTGTGTCGGTTGTAAGAGATGTGAATCCGCCTGCCCAACAGATTTCTTGAGTGTTCGAGTTTATTTATGGCATGAAACAACGCGCAGCATGGGTATAGCTTATTAATACGTTACAGAAACTCTTACTCGAGTCCATTTTTTTTTTTACCGCCAAAACCTGTGCCCAAAAATAATATATTTTTGGGCACAGGTTTTTTTGGTCCAAGTGTATCTTGTCTTTACCACGAACAACTTTCCTTGGTTAACAATAATTGTAGTTTTACCAATATTTGCGGGTTCCTTTATTTTCTTTCTTCCCCATAAAGGAAATAGGGTAATTAGGTGGTATACTATAGGTATATGCATGTTAGAACTTCTTCTAACAACCTATGCATTCTGTTATCATTTCCAATTGGACGATCCATTAGTCCAACTAGTCGAGGACTATAAATGGATCAATTTTTTTGATTTCCGTTGGAAATTAGGAATAGATGGGCTGTCAATAGGACCCGTTTTATTAACAGGATTTATCACTACGTTAGCTACTTTAGCAGCCTGGCCTGTTACTCGAGATTCTCGATTATTCCATTTCTTGATGTTAGCAATGTACAGTGGTCAAATAGGATCATTTTCTTCGCGGGACCTTTTACTTTTTTTCATCATGTGGGAATTAGAATTAATTCCGGTTTATCTACTTCTATCCATGTGGGGAGGAAAGAAACGTCTCTACTCAGCCACAAAATTTATTTTGTACACGGCGGGGGGTTCCATTTTTCTCTTAATGGGAGTTCTGGGTGTCGGTTTATATGGTTCTAATGAACCAACATTGAATTTTGAAACA